AAATTTTTAAAATAAAAAAATAGTCAAAATAACATTTTTGTTTTTAGACTGTGATTTCCCCGTAAATTTCTAAAAAATTCTCTACAATTAACTACGTGTGGGTCGACGCTGTAGAGGCCGTTTCAGGTAAACCCTTATGATTTTCGAAATTCTACTATTTTTAGTGAAAAAATTGAATTAATAAACAGATATTTCAAATTTAACCTTACTTAAAATTCTCCCATCTTCATCAGAAAACTTGATGATAAAACATATCTGTGTATAATGTCTAAACAATTGTGGAAATACTGCACATTTATTAACAACTTTCTATTCGCACGTATCTTGTACTAAAATGTATTTGTAATTAAATAATATTCAAAATAACATTTTTGTTTTTAGACTGTGATTTTCCCGTAAATTTCTAAAAAATTCTCTATAATTAACTACGTGTGGGTCGGCGCTGTAGAGGCCGTTTCAGGTAAACCCTTATGATTTTCGAAATTCTACTATTTTTAGTGAGAAAATTGAATTAATAAACAGATATTTCAAATTTAACCTTACTTAAAATTCTCCCATCTTCATCAGAAAACTTGATGATAAAACATATCTGTGTATAATGTCTAAACAATTGTGGAAATACTGCACATTTATTAACAACTTTCTATTCGCATGTATCTTGTGCTAAAATGTATTTGTAATTAAATAATATTCAAAATAACATTTTTGTTTTTATACTGTGATTTCCCCGTAAATTTCTAAAAAATTCTCTACAATTAACTACGTGTGGGTCGGCGCTACAGAGGCCGTTTCAGGTAAACCCTTATGATTTTCGAAATTCTACTATTTTTAGTGAAAAAATTGAATTAATAAACAGATATTTCAAATTTAACCTTACTTAAAATTCTCCCATCTTCATCAGAAAACTTGATGATAAAACATATCTGTGTATAATGTCTAAACAATTGTGGAAATACTGCACATTTATTAACAACTTTCTATTCGCATGTATCTTGTGCTAAAATGTATTTGTAATTAAATAATATTCAAAATAACATTTTTGTTTTTATACTGTGATTTCCCCGTAAATTTCTAAAAAATTCTCTACAATTAACTACGTGTGGGTCGGCGCTACAGAGGCCGTTTCAGGTAAACCCTTATGATTTTCGAAATCCTACTATTTTTAGTGAAAAAATTGAATTAATAAACAGATATTTCAAATTTAACCTTACTTAAAATTCTTCCATCTTCATCAGAAAACTTGATGATAAAACATATCTGTGTATAATTTCTAAACAACTGTGGAAATATTGCACATTTATTAACAACTTTTTATTCGCATGTATCTTGTACTAAAATGTATTTGTAATTAAAAAATAACATATTTATTCTTCCCTTATAAGTAATTTATTCATTTTGTATAATATATATTTTGTATAGTATCTAAGTTGATAGTTCAATATTCATACTAATATTGAACTATCAACTTAGATACGTTTAACTATTAAATAGTATTCAATATAAAACTATTAACTTAGGTATTTCTAACTATTACATAATTTAAGATACAAAACTAAACTATAATAATTAATTAAGTATATTTATTACTCTATATATTATACCATTCAATAGTTCCCCCCCCCGTTATAGTTGAAAAAAAACGGTCTTCTTTTTTTGTGAAATTCGAATTTCGGTTTTATACGTCCAGTACTGCTTTAATAAGAGATTTTGTATTGTTTTTGAAAAAGTTAAAAATATTTAAAACGAAAAATTTTGATTAATTTAATTATTTTTAAGACCAAAACTTTAGTATTAATTAAGAATTTCCTAGGAAATTCTTAATTAATACTATATTCCCCCATTATAGTTGAAAAAAAACGGTCTTTAAGAAAAAATTGTTTATAAAATGAAATCATCAAAATTGAAAAATTGGATTTTATATAATTATTTTCATGGGTTTTTATGACAATGTTCTTAAATTAACTCCATCTGGGTCAGCGTCATAAAGGAAATTCTTACAATTGATATTTTTATCAAAAACAATTCGATAAAAATATAGGCATTTCAAATTTCTATATAATTTTTTAAAGTAACAAATTTTGATTTTACAAAAAAAGAAGACCGTTTTTTTTCAACTATAATGGAGAGAATTAATTAAAAACTTCTACGGAAGTTTTTAATTAATTTAAATTACAGTTTTTTTTAGTCTAAAACAGGGTTATAATTAATTAAAAATTTTCTAGAAAATTTTTAATTAATTTTATCCCTCCATTATAGTTGAAAAAAAACGGTCTTTAAGAAAAAATTCTTTATAAAATTTAATTTCATACAGTTATTTTTGTGAATTTCCGGAAAGATTACCTCTATTTAACCGCGTATGGGTCAGCGTTACAGAGGCTGTTTCAGGTAAACCCTTAGGATTACTAGATTTTTATCATTTTTGATAGAAATAATAATGAACCGTTTTTTTTCAACTATAATGGGGGAATATAGTATTAATTAAGAATTTCCTAGGAAATTCTTAATTAATACTAAAGTTTTGGTCTTAAAAATAATTAAATTAATCAAAATTTTTCGTTTTAAATATTTTTAACTTTTTCAAAAACAATACAAAATCTCTTATTAAAGCAGTACTGGACGTATAAAACCGAAATTCGAATTTCACAAAAAAAGAAGACCGTTTTTTTTCAACTATAACGGGGGGGGGAACTATTGAATGGTATAATATATAGAGTAATAAATATACTTAATTAATTATTATAGTTTAGTTTTGTATCTTAAATTATGTAATAGTTAGAAATACCTAAGTTAATAGTTTTATATTGAATACTATTTAATAGTTAAACGTATCTAAGTTGATAGTTCAATATTAGTATGAATATTGAACTATCAACTTAGATACTATACAAAATATATATTATACAAAATGAATAAATTACTTATAAGGGAAGAATAAATATGTTATTTTTTAATTACAAATACATTTTAGTACAAGATACATGCGAATAAAAAGTTGTTAATAAATGTGCAATATTTCCACAGTTGTTTAGAAATTATACACAGATATGTTTTATCATCAAGTTTTCTGATGAAGATGGAAGAATTTTAAGTAAGGTTAAATTTGAAATATCTGTTTATTAATTCAATTTTTTCACTAAAAATAGTAGGATTTCGAAAATCATAAGGGTTTACCTGAAACGGCCTCTGTAGCGCCGACCCACACGTAGTTAATTGTAGAGAATTTTTTAGAAATTTACGGGGAAATCACAGTATAAAAACAAAAATGTTATTTTGAATATTATTTAATTACAAATACATTTTAGCACAAGATACATGCGAATAGAAAGTTGTTAATAAATGTGCAGTATTTCCACAATTGTTTAGACATTATACACAGATATGTTTTATCATCAAGTTTTCTGATGAAGATGGGAGAATTTTAAGTAAGGTTAAATTTGAAATATCTGTTTATTAATTCAATTTTCTCACTAAAAATAGTAGAATTTCGAAAATCATAAGGGTTTACCTGAAACGGCCTCTACAGCGTCGACCCACACGTAGTTAATTATAGAGAATTTTTTAGAAATTTACGGGGAAATCACAGTCTAAAAACAAAAATGTTATTTTGAATATTATTTAATTACAAATACATTTTAGTACAAGATACGTGCGAACAGGAAATTGTTAATAAGTGTGAAGTATCTTCCACAATTATTTGGAAAGTATATATTCAATAAGAATGCAATTATTATTTGTTTCTTTACTATAGACCGTTTTTTTTTAACTATAATGGAAGAAAGGTTTATATTGCAAAAGATAATTTTATGGTTTCTATCTTTACTTAATGAGAAAATTGAATTAGAAAACAGGTTAGAGAGAAGTTCCTATCGTCTAATGGTTAGGACGTTACTCTTTCACAGTAGAAATACGGGTTCAAATCCCGTTAGGAATAAATTTCAATTTAGGATAGTATTTAATCTAATTTATTAGTAAATTTTGATGATTATAAGGGGTTTACCTGAAACGGCTTCTGTAGTGCCGACCCATACGCGGTCAAATAAAGGGAATTTTTCTTGAAATTAACGAAAACAATGGTCTGAAATAAAACATATCAATGGCGAATATAACTCAGTTGGTTAGAGTGTTAGGTTGTGGTTCTAAAAGTCACAGGTTCGATTCCTGTTATTCGCCTCCTTAATAATTATAAAAAGTTTTTACAGCATTAAACGGATGCTTAAGCATTAAGACTTCATATGGGCGTTTTACAACGAAATATTGTAGGGAGCAGATTATTATGTTTAGATCTACAATTCCCCATAAATTCGGAAAACTGATCTTCAACTAATGAAGAATTATTTAAAATTATTTTTAAGTAAAAGATTTGGTGAATTGAATCATCTAAGTAACCAAAGTTCAAAAATCAAACGAGGTGCTGCTAGTAGTGGCGAGCGAACGCAGTAATAGACTTAAAAACCAACAAATTTATTTAATATTTATAATAGCCATAGCAAGGTAACCTAAAGATAGGACAGCCCTGTGAAATAAATTTCAGATTTTTATCTAGTAAAATAAACTAAGTCATAGTTTGTTTGAATATTGGGGGACCACCCTCAAAGTCTAAAAATCTTAATGACTGATAGTGAATAGTACCGTGAGGGAAAAGTGAAAAAGACTTTGCGAAAGTGAAAAGACTTTGAAATTTAATGCTAACAATCTGTCGTAGTTTTTAAAATGACGACGTACCTTTTGCATAATGGACCAACAAGTTTATTTTAGTGGCGAGCTTAAGTAATTAGATACGTAGGCGCAAAGAAATTAAGTTTTAAAAGGCTATTTTTAGTCTCTAGAATAAGACCCGAAACTAAGTGATCTAGTCATGAACTGGTTGAAGTTTAGGCGGAAACGCCTTTCGGAGGACCGAACCCGTGTATGTGGAAAAATACTGGGATGATTTGTGATTAGGGGTGAAAGGCCAATCAAACTTAGAGATAGCTGGTTTTCTGCGAAATCTATTTTAGTAGAGCGTTTAAATAACTTTTTTAAAGGTAGAGCTCTCGATAAACGATGGGGACTTAACGTTTTACTGAATTTATTGAAACTTCGAATGTTAATTATAATGAATTTAAACAGACAGACTGTGAGTGCTAAGATTCATGGTCAAGAGGGAAACAGCCCAGATTATTAACTAAGGCTCTTAAAAATAATTAAGTGAAAAAATTGTGAAAAAATGTTGACAACCGAAAAGTAGGCTTAGAGGCAGCCACCTTTTAAAGAAAGCGTAACAGCTCATTGGTTTAGTTTTTTTGCGTTGAAAATGTATGGAACTAAAATTATTTGCCGAAGTTGTAAATTTATAAAAATTAAATGGTAGCAGAACGTTCTGTAAGTCTAAGAAGTTTTATAGTTATATAAAATGGAGACATCAGAAATGATAATGTTGGTATGAGTAACGACAAACAATGTGTAAAACATTGTCGCCTTAAGTTCAAGGTTTCCAAAACAAGGCTAATCCGTTTTGGTATACAATTTATTGTTAATCGGTCTCTAAGGATAAGAACGAAAGTTCTGATTCAATGAGAAAAAAATTATTTTTTATTTCTTAAAAGTGACAAAATATGAATGTTATTTTTATTTCATGGTTTAAATAAAAGTTTCATAGTATTTTCTGGAAATAGCTTTTGAGTTTATCAACCGTACCCTAAACCGACACAGGTGAACAAGTTTAGTAAACTAAGGCGCTTGAGAGAATTATGTTGAAGGAACTCGGCAAAATGACTCCGTAACTTCGGAATAAGGAGTGACTTTATAGGGGTAACCTTATAAAGTTGTCACAAAATCGGGGACAGCAACTGTTTATTAAAAACACAGGTTTCTGCTAATTCGTAAGAAGATGTATTGAAACTGACGCCTGCCCAGTGCTGCAAGATTAAAGGAAAAAGTCATTTGGCTTTGACCCTAACTCCCAGTAAACGGCGGCTGTAACTCTGACGGTCCTAAGGTAGCGAAATTCCTTGGCATTTGATTGGTGTCCTGCATGAATGGCGTAATGACTGTCCTACTGTCTCCAACATAAACTCAGTGAAATTGAATTTTTCGTGAAGATGCGAAATTCTTGCAGCTAGACGGAAAGACCCCGTGCACCTTTACTGCAATTATACATTGTAATAAGATTTTTTTTGTGTAGCATAAGTGGGAAGTTATTAATTGTAACTCTTTGCGCAAGCAAACAAGTTAAACATCATTGAAATACCACTCTAAAAATTTTTTATTACTTATTGTTTAAGACAGTGTATAATGGGTAGTTTGACTGGGGCGGTCGCCTCCTAAAGAGTAACGGAGGCGTACAAAGGTAAACTTAAGTTGAACTTTAACAACTTTAAAGCATAATAGTATATGTTTGCCTGACTGTAAGATTGACAAATCAAGCAGGGACGAAAGTCGGTTATAGTGATCCGATGATTCTGAGTGGAAATGGTCATCGCTCAACGAATAAAAGGTACGCCGGGGATAACAGGCTAATCACCCTCTAGAGACCATATCGACGGGGTGGTTTGGCACCTCGATGTTGGATTATCGCATCCTGGAGCTGAAGAAGGTTCCAAGGGTTTGGCTGTTCGCCAATGAAGGCGGTACATGATCTGAGTTTAGAACGTTGTGAAACAGTTTGGTCCCTATCTACTGCAAGTGCAAAAAATTGAGAGGGGTAAACCTTAGTACGAGAGGACCGGGAAAAGTAAATCCATGGTGAATCGATTGTTATACCAATAGCATAGTCGAGTAGCTACATTTATAATAAATAATCACTGAAAGCATCTAAGTGAGAAATTAGCCTCAATACAAATTTTTTTTTAAAACGTAATAGACTATTACGTTGATAGGCCTGGTGTGTAAGAATTGTAAGATTTTCAGCTAACAGGTACTAAATTAATTTTAAAATACTTTTTATATTTTTGAACTAAATTTTTAGTTTAATTATAGATTTAAATACACGAAGAGATTATATCATTTTTTGATATAGATAGATATAATCAAATAATATGAGTTTGATCCTGGCTCAGAATGAACGCTAGTAGTATGCTTTACACATGCAAGTCGAACGGGAATTTATTTTCTCGTGGCGAACGGGTGAGTATTCGCAGAATTTTTTCCTTTCAATTCAGGACAAAAATCTACTTGATTAGGTTAAAATACTGAATATCCAAAAGGTTAAATCCGTTGAAAGATAAATCTGCATAAGATTAGGTTGTTGGTAGATTAAAAGTTTACCAAGCCCGCGATCTTTAGTTGGTCTTAGAGGATGATCAACCACACTGGAACTGAAATAAGGTCCAGGCTGACACGTCGGCCAGCAGTGAGGAATATTGGACAATGAACGAAAGTTTGATCCAGCAATACTAACTGGGTGATGACGGCTTATTTAAGTTGTAAGATCCTTTAATTAAAGAAGATAATGACATTATTTAATTGAATTTTAGTCCTGGCTAATACTCGTGCCAGCAGCCGCGGTAATACGGGAAGGGCAAGCGTTATTCGGCATGACTGGGCGTAAAGGGTCCGTAGACTGCAAAGTAAGTTTTTTGTTAAATTTTAAGACCCAATCTTAATTCTGCAATTAATACTGCTTTGCTTTGAGTTTAATACAGAAAAGTAGAATTTTATACGACAGGGGTGAAATCCGTAGATATATAAAGGAATGCCAATAGCGAAGGCAACTTTTTGGTATAAACTGACGTTGAGGGACGAAAGCGTGGGTAGCAAACAGGATTAGAGACCCTGGTAGTCCACGCTGTAAATTCTGAGTGCTGTAATTTAATTGTAATATTTTTTATTACTTAGATTTTCAAGCTAACGCAATAAGCACTCCGCCTGAGGAGTACGATCGCAAGATTGGAACTCAAAGGAATTGACGGGGGTCTAACACTAGTGGTGGAGCATGTGGTTTAATGCGATAATCCGCGCAAAACCTTACCAATTCTTGACATATCAAAATAGTTATACAAATTAATGTGGTTTTTTTGCATGATATTTTTTTACAGGTGTTGCACGACTGTCGTCAGCTCGTGTCGTGAGACGTCTGGTTAGGTCCTGAAACGGGCGCAACTCTTACTTTTTACAAAGTTTTAACGAATTAAAAATTTTTATTAGTTAAAAATTTTTTAAATGCTTTAAAAGTACGGTCAACGATAAGTTGAGGGAAGGTAAGAATGAAGTCAAGTCAATGTGACCCTAATGAATTGGGCTACACATGTGCTACAATGAAAATTACAAAAAGTGACAAAAAAGAAATTTTGAGTTAATCCACAAAAATTTTCCCAGTTCGGATTGTAAACTGCAACTCGTTTACATGAAGTTGGAATCACTAGTAATCGCAAATCAGCACGTTGCGGTGAACATGTAACTTGGCCTTGTACACACCGCCCGTCACTTGCAAAGAATCAGTTTCGCTTGAAGATTTTAATAAAATCCATTGAGAGATTGATAATTTGGATGAAGTCGTAACAAGGTAGCTGTACGGGAACGTGTAGCTGGAATATAGTAAAAAATTATTTGGTTTTGTCTTAGTTAAGATAAAAAGGTTCGACTCCTTTTTTTGCTAATTGATTTTTGCAATTTATAAAACCTGAAAAAAGTTTTCAAGAGTTTTGATTAAAGTCTTTTAAAAATACTGAAATAATTTGGGAATCACCTAAAAGTCTATTAATCGTTTGTTAGAGAAGTGCATTGGTTAGCATGTTAGGTTCATGCCCTAAAGTTTGTAGGTTCAAATCCTGCCTCTGACATAAAATGATTTATTTAACATATATTATGTGTGCGCTATTACTTGGTAGCGCTTCAATGGTTATAATTACTCGAAACCCTTTATATTCGGTTTTATTTTTGGTAGCAAGTTTTTTATCTGCTTCTATGTTACTTTTTTTGTTTGAAAACGAATTTCTTGCACTTTTCTTTTTAGTTATTTACTTAGGTGCAATTGCTATTTTATTTCTGTTTGTTGTTATGATGCTAGATATTAAATACCGAGAGTTACAAATGAGTAAATTTTACTTCCCAATCGGTATGTTAATTGGTGTTACTATGTTAATAGAAGTTTATGGTGCATTTTCAAAAGTATTTTCAAAAGATACAAATTTCAGTTTTCAAGATCATAATTCTTACCTGAACTGGTATGAGAATCTAGACTCACTGCCTGATGTGTACGTCTTTGGCCAAGTTTTCTATACTCAATATGTTTTACAAATTTTGATAGCTGGTTTGATACTGTATTTAGCAGCAATTGCTGTTGCATTTTTAACAGTTAAAACTGCATTCAATCGTGTAAATCTAAGAGAGCAATCAATTTCTAAACAATTGTCAAGAAAGAATGTCTTATAGAATGTTGTATGAGGTCTGGTGGAATAGTTCAGTTGGTTAGAACGTTGGAATCATAATCCAAATGTCAGGGGTTCAAGTCCCTTTTCCATCACAAGCGATTAACTCAATTGGTAGAGTGTCTCGCTTACAACGAGGAAGTTAGTGGTTCGAGCCCGCTATCGCTTATATAAATATTTAGAAATGGGAGCATTAACACTTAAATCATTTTCAGACGAGCTTAGAGAATGGGAATTTATAGAAGGTGAAGGTATTGATCCAACTGACAGTTTTGGGGTTAATTTACGTTTATCTATTAGAGAAGATCAAATTTTTTTAGCAGAACCTAATGATGTAAATATTCCTTGGCTAACAGATAAAGGAAGACTTTTTTTTGATGGAATGTTTGATAAAACTCCGTCGAAAGCAACTGATTGGGAAAATTTTTTTAAAGAAATTTCAGAATTGATATATTTCGTAGATCATTTAAATTTTCAAAAACAAAACGCATTGTCGTTAATTTTAGCATTTGAAAATATAAGTTTAGAAACTTTGAATATGTTATATCTTTTAAAACAAAATTGCTCTTTAATTGAGCTTAGAAAAGTTGAAAATTATAATATTGCAAATGATTTAGAGTCTCAATACCAATTAACTCCTTTAGCTCAGACTCCTAAACTTCAAATGTCTACTTTAGGAATTCTTTTAAACACAAATCCTAGATACGAAGGCTATGTTTTAAATTTAAGTTTGAGACAACGGTTCTTAAAAGGAGATTTTAAATTATTTAACATTGGTTCAATGTTAGATTTAACATTCCCAACTTATAATTTAGGTTCTAACTTTCAAACATTGAAGTCTTTAGCTGAAGGAACTAATTTAGTTTGTCAAGATATAAAGAATGCTGAATTTCCGATGATTATTACTAACACTGAATTTTTTCGACGAAGTGATTCAAAAATTTTCAATGAAGTTTTCAAATATGTTGATGTATTAGACACAGCTTGGAACGGTTTAAATGTATTAAATCATAATATAAGCAATGTTGGGATTCAATCTCTAAATAAGTTTTTACCTCTTTCTTCAGAAGATTTAGGTAATTTCTTTGGTTTGTACTACATCAATGTTTCTTTAAATTCTACTGCTAATATGAAGAAATTAACAGAATTGCATCTGTTAAACGTTTTTTCAGATTCTACCTTTAAAAATAAAGTTTTCATAGATCAAAATGTTAAACTTTCGAACAAAGTTTCTTACGAAAAATTAAAAGGTAGCTTATTTAAAGATTATTACCACCTACCTAGCAATTTATTTTTAGAAGATAATGAGACTTATATAAATACTGAAGGGTTAATTAAAAGGACTACTAAATTGTTGCACTTCAAAAAAGAAGCAAAAACTAATTGGCAAATTATAAGAAGGTTGTATGCTATTAGCAATTCTTTAATGTTTTTCAACAATAAAAAAGATAATCAGCTGATAAGTTTTGATTCAGTTAATTCATTTAATTTTAAGAATTACATAAATTTTCAATTTAATGCAGCGCAAACATTAACAAGTTTAAGTTTTTATTTGAACAAGCAAAATTCGCCAATTCTTAAATCAACTGTTCTTTCAATTAAATCACCAAAAATTAAGGTTATTGACACAAAATTAAAGAATTGGTTAGATGACTTTTTTAATAGTAACGGTAAAGACTCATTTAGTTATAATTCTTCTGTTTTAATTAATTGTTCAAAAATTGCTCGATCAAGTACCACTAATTTTTTTTAATAAATTATTGTAAGATTATTCATGGATATTAATTTTTTTATTAAAAGCTTTATAAATTCTAATAGTTATTCAGAACAATTCGATATATTGAAAAGTTCTGCAGTAAAAGAAGAATACTTAAGTATTTTTATATATTTGTGTTTTGCTACTTTTCTTGGTTTACTAATTATCTCACTATCTTATATTTTAGTAACCCAAAGTCCAGAAACAGAAAAGCTTTCCACATACGAATGTGGCTTTGATCCTTATGGAGACACTCGAGAACAATTTAACATTAGATTTTATATAATTGCGATACTATTTGTCTTGTTTGATATTGAAATCATTTTTATGTTACCTTGGTGTCTTTCTCTTTCGAAGTTAGATTTACTAGGCTTTTGGTCTATGGTTGAATTCTTAGCTGAATTAGGGATTGGTTTCATTTATGTTTGGTGTGTTGGTGCTATCGAGTGGAGCTAAGCAAAAAGAATGGTTTACATTTTATCAATTTTTTGACTTATTGAATAATTTCATATTATATTTTATTTATCGACATGAGTGATATAAAAACTAGATTTGATTTTAAATATTTAAATACAGCTCATCAGTTTCATTTAGTAGATCCTAGTCCTTGGCCACTTGTAGCATCAATTGGTGCTTTATGTTTAACTAGTGGTTTAGTTTTGTATATGCAAAAAATGATAGGAGGTTTTAGCCTTTTTTTAAATGGTTTTTGTCTTGTATTGTTAGTTATGTATACTTGGTGGCGTGATATTGTAAGAGAAGCTACCTACGAAGAGCATCACACTGTTGCAGTACAAAGAGGTTTAAGATTAGGTATGATCCTTTTTATTGTTTCAGAAGTTATGTTTTTTTTTGCTTTCTTTTGGGGCTTTTTCCATTCAAGTTTAGCACCTGTGTTTAATATTGGTGGTGTTTGGCCTCCTAAAGCAATTACTGTTATTGATACTTATACAGTTCCATTAACAAATACATTTATTCTGTTGAGTTCAGGAGCTACAGTAACATGGGCTCACCACGCAATTATTTTGGGAGCAAAGAGACACGTTGTGATTTCAATGATCTATACTATTGTTTTAGCTAGTTTGTTTACTTACTTCCAAGGCTTAGAGTACGTAACCGCTCCTTTCAATATTAGTGATGGAATTTATGGTTCTTGTTTTTATATGGCAACAGGATTTCACGGATTCCATGTTTTTGTAGGAACCATCGCTTTGATTATATCTTTCGTACGAATTATCTTAGGACAGCAAACTACTACTCATCATTTTGGATTTGAATCAGCAATTTGGTATTGGCACTTTGTTGATGTTGTATGGTTATTTTTATTCATCAATATTTATTGGTGGGGAAATCTTGAACCTAATAATTTATCTGCAACTGTTTTAGTCTAAAGTTTTGATGTTATAAATGGTGACTAACTTTTTCTTAAAAAATGACTTAGGTTTAAATGAAATTGTGAAACAAACTTCATTGGCAACACGAACTCGAGTTAGAAACGTATCTTTAAACAAATTTCGATGGAATAAAACTTATTTATTAGGTTTTGTTGATTCTCATTTGATTCACTATCCAACTCCTATAGGTTTAACTTATGCTTGGAGTTTTGGATCTTTAGCTGGAATGTGTCTAGTTATTCAAATTCTTTCAGGTATTCTTTTGTCTACTCATTATACAGCAAATATAGATTTAGCTTTTGCTAGTGTAGAGTATATAATGCGAGATGTACCTAATGGATGGTTTATTCGGTATGTACATGCTAACGGTGCGTCTATGTTCTTTATTATTGTGTATTCTCATATTTTCAGAGGTTTATACTATGGTTCTTATATGAAGCCACGACAGTTACTATGGTGTTCAGGTGTAGTACTATTCTTGTTAATTATGGGAACTGCTTTTACTGGTTATGTACTTCCATGGGGTCAAATGAGCTTTTGGGGAGCAACAGTAATTACTAATATGGTTACAGCAATTCCATTTGGAGGACAGACAATTGTAGAATGGCTTTGGGGTGGTTTTACTGTTAATGCCCCTACATTAAGACGTTTTTATAGTGTTCATTTTCTATTACCATTTATTATTGCTGGAGTAACTATTATACACTTAGCTTTATTACATAAAGATGGTTCCACAAGCCCTATCGGTTCTGATACTGGTGTTGATGATGTTCCTTTTTATCCTTACTATTTTGCGAAAGATTTATTTGCTTTTACATGTTTTATATTATTCTTCAGTGTATTTGTTTTCTTCTTTCCAAATCTTTTAAATCACCCAGATAACTGTATTCCAGCTGATCCTATGGAAACACCAAAGCATTTAGTTCCAGAATGGTATTTTTTACCATTTTATGCGATCTTACGATCTATTCCCCACAAAGCTGCTGGAATTGTAGCTATGGTAGGAGCTGTTTTGGTAATGATGGTTATTCCATTTTCTTATACAGGTTATATTAGAAACACAACTTATAGACCTTTGTTTAAAATCTTTTATTGGTTGTTTATAGCTGACTTTATGACTTTAATGTGGGTTGGACAAGCTCCGATTACAGATCCGTTTATATTGTTAGGTCAACTTGCTTCTGTTTATTATTTTGGGTTCTTTTTATTTCTAGTTCCGCTTATTGGGATAATTGAAACAAAATTAATGAGTTACAAGATTGATTAAAATTTTTAATAACATAGTTAAGAAAAAAGACCGTAAACGAGTCTTTTGTAAATTTGAGGGTTCAAGTCCCGTTCTTAACAAATTATGATGAATCTAGAATTATTTCAAATATACCATTTAAAAGAGATGTCTCTTTCGGCAGAACTTTTTTTGAGCTGCTCTATTCTTCAGCTTACTTTTTACGCAATTAGCACAGCTTATGAGCGTAAGGCTGGTTTTGTTATATTAAATCAACAAATATATTATATTGGTTCTTTGCTTATTATTTTATCATTATTTCTTTTGTTAAATGAAGATTTATTGGCTATGAACTCATTTGGTAGTAATAATTTTATTATCAACGATTATTTAAGTTTTGCTACCAAGTTAATGATTTGTATTTCTTCAGCTGCATTTTTAATAATTATTAATACTTCTTTCCGTGATGAGCCTATTCAAAATAATTTTGAATATGTTATACTGATTACTATTTCAGTTTTAGGGTTGTTACTGTTGTGTTCAGCAAATGACTTAATTACAGCTTACCTTGCTATCGAATTGCATAGTATAGCTTTTTATATAATGGCTGCTTTCAAACGAGATTCTAGTTACTCGATAGAAAGTGGTTTAAAATACTTTATTATTGGAGCTTTGTCTTCGTCTTTCTTTTTATTTGGATCATCGATTATATATGGGTGCATGGGAAGTTTAGTTTTTGATGATCTTAGGTTATTTTTTTCTCTTCTTTCACTACCTGTTGATGCTAACTCTAGTTTAGAAATGTTACCAATTGTTGGTAGTATGCACAATGTTTTAGATCCTTCAATTTTCACTTCTATTTTGTCAAACAAGTTGTTTTTAGCAGAAATTTCTCAAATTTCTCTTCCTCAGCCTTATGCAACTTCTTCTGATAACTTAGTTGATTGGTACTATCTAAATTGTGAAGGTGTAGCGTTATCAACTGTTATAAATGATTTTCAAACAGCAAGTTCGAGTGAAGATTTTTTAGCTTATCCTGTTTTCAGTTATTTCATGGTTGACTTTTTGTCAAGTATCTTTAAATTAGATTTAGTTACAAGGCAAGCATTTGATCTTGGATTGACAGGACTTTGTTACGACATTAATTTTGTAAACTCAATTGGCTCTTTGGAATCATTATCAAATATTAATGCTGTAGGAAGTTTACCTGCAGAAGGAAAATTTTCATTTTTAAAGCAAATTTGTGAATTTTATTTTAATTCTGGTGAATCTGTACTTACCCTAGTAGGTTCTTCTATGCTAAGCCTTAACTTTGTTTCAATTGGTTTTTTTTTTATTTGCGTGGGTTTATTCATTAAACTTTCAATTGCTCCATTTCATTTTTGGTCGTTGGATGTGTATGAGGGTTCACCTAATACTACTACTTTCTTTTTTGCAGTTGTACCAAAAATCAGTTTATTTGTTTTATTGATGCGACTTTGTTATGTTAGTTTTTACCAAATTTTTGTAAATGATTTTCAAATTTATTTTTTTGCTCTAGCTGTTTTAAGTATTTTCATTGGTTCTCTTGGAGGTCTTGAGCAACGAAAATTGAAAACTCTTCTGGCTTACAGTTCGATTAGTCATACAGGATACTTATTATTATCTTTTAGTACAGGAAACATAGAAGGGTTGCAGATGATGTTTTATTATTTAGCAATTTATATGATTTCTGGATTAACTTTTTGGGCTGTTTATTTATTTTTAATAAACAAAGATGACGTTTATTTCAATAAGAATAATAAAGAATTAGGTGATTTAGTTCTTCTAAAAGAATCTAATCCAATGTTAGCGTTTATTTTAACAATGACTTTATTCTCAATTGCTGGTATTCCTCCTTTAGTAGGATTCCTTATAAAACTAGGTGTTTTTTCGGTTGTAGTTAAGTCTTCAGCTTATTTAATATCTTTAGTAAGTATTTTGTTAACTGTAATTTCAACTTTTTACTACATTCGATTAATCAAAGTTTTATATTTTGAAAATGCTCGCGTTGGTAAGTTATATCTTCCAATTTCGACTAATAAAGCACTATTAATTGCTATATTATCTTTTTCATTAATTCTTCTTTGCTTAGACCCAACACTAATTTACCTTCTATTTTATAAAGCAACATTATTGTTGAATTAAGAATTTAGAAGAATGGCTGAGTGGTTTAAAGCGAAGATCTGCTAAATCTTTATACAAAAATAATTGTATCGTGGGTTCGAATCCCACTTCTTCTGTAAATAAATATTCGACGTGGTATTTTGTTTTACATAAATTTTCTATAGATTTATAAATTAATAATGTTTTTTTATTTAAAAGTTTCTTGCAAAGACAAGAAAATATTAGAAAAGTTTATAAGAGTTTTTACAAAAATAAAATCTTTGCCAATTTTTATAAAGCCGTTTCCAAAACATGAAAAGCGGAAATTTATTACTATTTTAAAATCACCCCACGTAAACAAGACTGCTCAAGAACAATTTGAGTATCGATTTTTTTCAAAGCATTTTTTGGTTTTTTCTGTGAAACCGCAAATATTTTTTTTGTTTCTAAAAAAATTGAAAAATTTAAGTTTTTCGGGGATAAAGTTAGAAGTTAAAGGAGTATTTGAAAAAAACGTAGCTAACAAATATGTTTTAAAACTGATAAACCCTGACAATATTGTGTTACAACCCTCATATTTGAATCAAAAAAGTTTTAGAAAAGAAAAAACCAAGAGTAAAGATTTTAAATCGGTTATTACTGATCTAGATTTAGTGAAAAAGTATATTCAATTGTTTGATTCTTATGGTGAGATTTATTTAAAGAATACTTTTTATGGTTAATAAAAACAATTAAAGAGCGATGCATCTTTAGCTCAGTTGGATAGAGCAACAGCCTTCTAAGCTGACGGTCAGGGGTTCAAATCCCTTAAGATGTTGGTTTTCAAACTTAAAGCACTTGGACATTGGTGGATGAAAACTGTTGTCCTTATAGCACTAGTACGTATAGTAAATTCAGCCTATGTAATAGAATAAGGTTTAATTAAACTATTAAGGTTAAAATCCTTTATTCAATATGTATATTCCATTAGTTTTTTTATCATTTTTTGGTTTTAGTGTTACTGGTTTATTCGGTAGACATATAGGTCCTAAAGGTGCAGCTATTACTACAACTAGCTGTTTAGTTTTGACATTTATTTTATCTCTTTTTGCATTTTATGAAGTTGGTTTGATGGGAAGTCCTGTTTATATTAGATTAGCTCCATGGGTTAGTTCTGAAGTTTTATTAATAAACTGGGGTTTTCAGTTTGATAGTTTAACTGTGATTATGTGTTGCGTTGTTACTTCTGTTTCTTCATTAGTACATTTATATTCTATTGAGTATATGTCACATGACCCTCACCTTCCAAGATTCATGTCTTATTTATCTCTATTTACATTTTTTATGCTAATTTTAGTAACTGCTGATAACTATATTCAGATGTTTTTAGGTTGGGAAGGTATTGGTTTAGCTTCTTATTTACTGATAAATTTTTGGTATACTCGAGTTCAAGCAAATAAAGCTGCTATTAAAGCAATGATAGTTAACAGAATTGGTGATTTTTGTTTAATTATGGCAATATTAACATTATATGTTAATTTTAAATCAGTTGATTACGCTACTGTTGCTGCGCTAGCTCCATTTTTCAAGACACAAACAGTAAATTTTTTAAATATGGATTTTAATATTCTGTCTTTAGTTTGTGTGTTTTTATTTCTTGGTGCTGTAGGTAAGTCTGCGCAGCTAGGTTTACATACTTGGCTACCTGACGCAATGGAAGGACCAACACCTGTATCGGCATTAATCCATGCTGCTACACTTGTTACTGCGGGTGTTTTTTTAATTGCAAGGTCATCATTTCTTTACGAACTTGCACCTAACGGTTTAGAGTTAGTAACTACGTTAGGAGCTTGTACAGCTTTTTTTGCTTCTAGTGTAGGTCTATTACAGAATGATCTAAAACGGGTTATTGCTTATTCAACATGTAGTCAATTAGGTTATATGGTTTTTGCATGTGGTCTTTCTGATTATGCTGTAGGTATTTTTCATTTAGCAAACCATGCTGTTTTTAAAGCTTTACTATTCTTAGGGGCTGGAATGGTTATTCATGCAGTAAATGATGAGCAAGATATGCGAAAAATGGGAGGACTGAAGAAATTGGTTCCGTTCACTTATTCTGTGATGACAATTGCTTCATTAGCTCTAATCGGGTTTCCCTTTTTAGCAGGTTTTTATTCAAAGGATTTAATTTTAGAATTGGCTTATGGAAAATTTACCCCATTTAGTCATTTTAGTTATTATTTGGGTACGTTTGGTGCTTTCTTAACTGCGTTTTATTCAACAAGATTAGCATGTTTGACTTTCTTAGTGAAACCAAATGGAGTTAGACCTGTAATAGGTTTTGCTCATGAAACATTCAGTTATATGTTTACTGCTTTATGTGTGTTAGCCGTACCAAGTATTTTTATTGGTTTTTTAACAAAAGATATGATTGTAGGTGTTGGTAGTGATTTTTTTGGCGTAGCAATTTATAACAACCCTAAAACTCTTCATATCTTTGACGCAGAATTTGTAGAGTTTTTTTATAAAACTTTACCAGTAGCATTAAGTTTAACTGGTGCCAGCTTATCTTTCATTTTGTATAATTTCCAACCTTCGATTTTATTTAATTTGAAAACATCATTTTTAGGACGAAAAGTGTATACTTTTTTAAATAAAAAATGGTTTTTTGATAAGCTTTACAGTGAATTATTTGGGCAATTTTTCTTTAAATTTGGGTATACAGTTAGTTACAAAGCTGTTGATAGAGGAGCATTTGAAATAATGGGTCCTGCAGGTTTATCTTCAGTAGCATCAAGTGTTGCACGTAAACTACATAGAGCTCAAACAGGTTCTTTGTATCATTATACATTACTTATTTTAGCTTTCGTTGCTTTAATTTTATCAATGAGAAAAATTTGGTTAATGTTCGCTTACAATGTTGATTATCGAGGGCTTGTGCTGATTTTCATTACAGTGTTTCTTATTCTAAGTTCAAAAAAATAATAAGATAATTTTAATATTAAAAATAATATATAAATGAGTATAGAAAAAATCTTTTTCCTTTGCGATGCTCCCGAGTTCGCTCAATTACGACTACAAGACCCATCTACCACTACTATGGAAGGATTAATAGCTTTTAACAAGCATATATTATTTGTTATGACAATTATCGTAGTTCTAGTAGGTTGGTTATTATTTGCAACAGTTTCTAATTATGATGAGTTTAATACACCAAAAAGCCAAAGTTTTTTTCATTCTAATGCTTTAGAAATTGTTTGGACTTCTTTACCAGCATTAACATTATTAAATTTAGCTTCACCATCATTTACTTTATTATATTCAATGGATGAGATTTCAACTCCTGAAATTTCAGTTAAAATTATAGGTCACCAATGGTATTGGAGTTACGAAATTTCTGATTTTGATACTATGGCAACTTGTATGGATTCTGATAAAACTTTAAAATACACTTGTTATTTATTAACTGAGGAAAGTATTTCACAAAAAAATTACTTAGGATTCTTTCGGTTATTAGAAACAAATAAACGTGTATTATTACCATCGAATACTCACTTGCGGTTATTAGTTACTTCAGTTGATGTTCTACATAGTTGGACTATTCCATCTTTTGGTGTAAAAGTAGATGCTTGTCCTGGTAGATTAAATCAAGTAAATGTTTTCTTAAAACGAATTGGTATGTTTTTTGGTCAGTGTAGTGAAATTTGTGGAGTAAATCATGGGTTTATGCCTATCGCACTTTTAGTTGTTCCATCTATTCAATATCACTACTTTGTTGTTTCAAAATTATTTTAATAAGAAACCAAAAGCCTGTAACTCAGTTGGTTAGAGTGTACGCCTGATAAGCGTAAAGTCAGTAGTTCAAATCTACTCAGGCTTATAAATATATTTGTTATGGCTTTAAAAAAGAAATTAGTAAAAGAAATTAAAAATTTCACTGTAAATTTTGGACCACAACACCCAGCAGCACATGGGGTTTTGCGACTTGTTTTAGAATTAACAGGAGAAGTTGTTGAAAGAGCTGAACCACATATTGGTCTTCTTCATAGAGGTACTGAGAAATTAATTGAGTACAAAAATTATTTGCAAGCTTTACCTTATTTCGATAGATTAGATTATGTTTCAATGTTATGCCAAGAGCATAGTTATTGTTTAGCAGTTGAAAATTTAGTACACTGTAAAGTACCAAAGCGAGCTCAATATATTAGAGTTCTATTTGCAGAAATTACTCGAGTTTTAAATCATTTATTAGCTGTAGGTTGTCATGCCATGGACGTAGGTGCTATGACTCCAATGTTATGGGGATTCGAAGAACGTGAAAAGTTAATGGAATTTTATGAAAGAGTGTCTGGAGCTCGAATGCACGCAGCTTATTTCCGACCAGGAGGAGTTCATACCGACTTACCTAAAGGGTTGTTGACTGATATTTTTATCTTCAAAGAACAATTTCGTTTACGATTACTCGAAATAGAAGAAATGCTTACAGAAAATAGAATTTGGAAACAACGACTTGTAGACATAGGTGTAGTTTCACTAGAACAGGCACAAGATTGGGGTTTTAGTGGTGTTATGTTAAGAGGTTCAGGTATAGAGTGGGATTTACGTATTAATCAACCATACGAAGTTTACGATGAGTTACAATTTGAAACTTTAGCTGGTACAAATGGAGATTGTTACGATAGATACCTTATTCGAATTTTTGAAATGAAACAATCGCTTCAGATTATTGAACAATGTTTAGATAACATTCCACTTGGACCTATAAAAAGTTCAGATAATAAAGTAACACCACCATCAAGATTTGATATAAAACAATCTATGGAAGCTTTAATTCACCACTTTAAATTCTATACAAGTGGGGTAATTATTCCTGCAAATGAAACTTATGTAGGTACCGAAGCACCTAAAGGTGAGTTTGGAGTTTATTTAGTGTCTAATGATACAAATAAACCTTACAGATGTAAGATTAAAGCACCTGGATTTGCACATTTACAAGGATTAGATATGATGTCACAAGGTCATTTGATTGCCGACGTAGTAACTATTATTGGTACTCAAGATATTGTTTTTGGAGAAGTAGATAGATAAATTTTAGAAAAAAGATGAAGATTCTAAAAAATATTATAATTTCTTCTGATGGAAGTTATTATTTTTCTAACTCAGGAGAAGTTTCGCTGTTTAATAAACTTGTTGGCTTAAAAAAGCACGACGATAAAAACTTTAGTTTTAATCAAAAAAAAAAACAGGCTATTGTAGATTCTAAACAATCGTCTTATTATAAAAAAAAGTATCTGAAATAGTACAATTGATACCTTTTGGAGTATAGCCAAGTGGCAAGGCAATCGTTTTTGGTACGATCATTCAAAGGTTCGAATCCTTTTACTCCAATATGATTACAACCTCTACATTTTATTTTGAAAATATTTTAATTTACACATCTTTTATTCCGTTAATAGGAATTTTGTTATTAGTTTGTATTAGTTCAGAACATCAAAAACTATTAAAAGTTGTTGCATTAAACTTTTCGGCATTTCCTTTTTTAATTTTTGTACTTATGTGGGGTGGGTTTAAAAAATCTGTAGGAACCTTTCAGTTCGTAACAAAACTTTTATGGATTCCTATCTTAAATTTAAATGTAACTTTAGGTGTTGATGGTATTTCATTATTTTTCTTGTTGTTGACAACCTTATTAATCCCACTATGTATTTTAATTAGCTGGAATAGTGTTCAAACTAATTTAAAAGGTTATTTAATTGCATTTTTAGCTATAGAACTTTTTTTAATTGGCGTGTTCTGTGTTTTAGATGTATTAATGTTTTATATTTTGTTTGAAAGTATTTTAATTCCTATGTTTTTAGTGATTGGTGTTTATGGTTCAAGGGAAAGAAAAATTTGGGCCTCTTATTACTTCTTTCTATATACATTGTTAGGGTCTGTTGTAATGTTATTGTCGATTTTATATATTTACAATCAGGTTGGAACCACTGATTATGAAATTTTACTAACATTTGCATTTTCAGACCTAGAACAAAAGCTTCTATGGTTTACATTTTTTCTTGCATTTGCTGCTAAAGTACCTATGATGCCCGTTCACTTATGGCTGCCAGAAGCACACGTGGAAGCTCCTACAGCTGGATCAGTAATTCTTGCAGGTGTATTATTGAAATTAGGGACTTATGGATTTATTCGGTTTTCTTTACCGCTGTTCCCTCAAGCTTCTTTTTACTTTGCTCCGTTTGTTTATACTATTTCACTAGTTGGTATAGTTTATGCTTCGCTAACTGCAATTAGACAAACAGATTTTAAGCGGATAATTGCTTACACATCTGTTGCGCATATGAATGTTGTGATGTTAGGAATCTTTAGTTTCAATAATGTGGGAATTGAAGGTGCTTTGCTACAAAGTTTAAGTCACGGTTTTGTTGCTAGTGCTCTTTTTGTTATAATTGGGGTTGTTTATGAGCGTTACAGAACACGACTTGTTAAGTATTATGGAGGTCTTGTTCATACAATGCCATTATACATTTCTATCTTTTTATTTTTTACTATGGCAAACATTGGTTTACCAGGTACCAGTGGATTTATTGGTGAATTTTTAATCTTTGCAGGTTCTTTCAAAGTAAATACTAGTGTTACTTTTTTTGGCTGTACTGGTATGATTTTAGGAGGCTGTTATGCGTTATGGTTATTTAATAGAATTGCATACGGTAATTTAAAGAGTCAATATATAAAACAAACATTAGATATAAATAAACGAGAGTTTTTTATTTTTGCTCCATTAATTTTTTATACAATCGTGTTTGGTTTAACACCTGATCCGTATTTAAACTCGATTCATATGAGTGTCAATAACCTTATAGAAAACATGTATTTTTAATTGAATGCTTTACTTATTAGAAACAAAACTACCTGAAAATAAATCTGTCTTTTTTGCTTTAACTAATGTTTATGGTATAGGTAAAAATACAGCTTTTCTTATTTGTAAAAAATTAGGTTTTTCTGTAAATTTAAAAACGAAAAATTTAACTCAAGAACAAATTGAAGAATTGCTTCAACTTGTTGATTCGTTAAACTTAACATTAAATAACGAACTAAAAAAATTAAGATCTTTAACTTTGAAAACTTTAATCTCTATTAAATCTTATAGAGGTTTAAGAAGAGTTCGAGGGCTTCCAGTAAGAGGACAAAGAACTCATACTAATGCGAAATCTTCTAGAAAAGGTAGACGATTCTAAACAGATTGTTATTGCCGAAATTTTTAAACAAGTATTAAAAAAATAATATGTGTTTAAAATAATATGAACAATTTATTTATTGCTGAAAATCTTAAGGTTATGACAAAAGTTTTACCAATCTTAAAAATTCAAATACATCAAAAAGAAATTAGCCTTATTGTTAAAAGAGATCATTTAATACCTGTATTAACTTTTCTTAAGAATCACATAAAATACCAATTCAAAATTCTTACTTGCATTTCAGGAGTGGATTATCCGTCTCAGAAATATAGGTTCAAAGTGGTTTATGAGTTATTAAGTGTGAAATATAACACACGGATCCGAGTTAAAGTTTTAACAGATGAACTTACACCTATTGAGTCATGTTGTAAAATATTTCCAGCAGCAGGATGGTACGAGTCAGAGACTTGGGATATGTATGGAATATTTTTTGCAAATCATGTAAATTTGACACGACTATTAACTGATTACGGATTTGAAGGATATCCTTTAAGAAAAGATTTCCCACTTAGTGGTTTTGTTGAATCAAGTTATGATTACACTCGAAAACGAGTAACCAACGAACGAGTTGAGTTAAGTCAAGAATACCGAGCTTTCAAATTTACATCTCCTTGGGAAACTTTAGAATTAAATTAGAAATATATGAGAAAATTATTTGCTAAAGACAAAAGAAACAGAAAGATTGTAAAACAATTAGAACTAAAGCATTTTGTATTAAAACAAATCTCAACAAACTCAAATTTCCTTAAAACTACCAGATGGAATGCTTTGCATAAACTGTCTAATATATCAAATAATAGTTCAAAAACTGTTATTTCAAATAGGTGTATCCAAACTATAAATAAAAAGACATTTCATAAATTTTCAAATTTTTCAAGAACAGTGTACTTAAAACTTGTAAAATCTGGCTATATTAGTGGAATTAGAAAGTCTAGTTGGTAATATATACACAAATAATTAAAAAACGTTTCTAAATGAGTATAAATAATGGGATATTAATCAAAAATATTCCAAATTAAGAAGGTTTAACTTTTTATATCCATAATAATTATTTTCCCACTACGTTAACATCTCATAAATTTGTTTATATGTTTAAAAATAGTACGAATATCTTTAGTAGTTGAGTAATGTGAGAGAAGTTAATAAAAAACTACTATAGATAAGGATAATATAACAAATAATGATACTTGGAAAACTTGATAGTAAGACAAAAATATTTAAAGAAATTTGCGAAGGTTTTAGGTGATTGAAAATGTAGATAAGAACGAGTGCCCAAAGGTTATACATTAAATAAGAAGATAAATCCAATTCTTTGAATGTACTTATTAAAATAGTAAAACTAATCCAAATAATTATTAGGTTCATTTGTCACTTCTTTTTCAATAACTGCAATATCTTATATTGTATAATTTTTACCTGTCAAGTTTCCTACAGGACATAAGTCAATAACGTTCCCAGATAGTTCTGATAGTAATACTTTATTTACATAGGTTCCAATTTCACTATCAGCACCTCGACCAAAAACTCCAAGTTCTTCTACACCAGCAATTTCAGCGCTAAACCTAACACATCTAGTACAGTGTATACATCTTGTCATAACAGTCCGAACAATTGGTCCTAGATTCTTATCTGAAACAATTCGTTTGAATTTATAAAATCGTCTTTTTGTAAAACCAAAAAATAAAGATTGATCTTGAAGATCACATTCTCCTCCTTGATCACAGATAGGACAATCTAATGGATGATTTAAAAGTAAAAACTCCATCACGTTTTCTCGAGCTTTTTTTACCAAGCCACTATTATGATAAATTTCGTGATTGAATAAACTTGTCCCTGCGCTAACAGCACAGGCAACAATTGGTTTATTCATCTTACCCATTTCTACTATACACATTCTACAATTTCCTGCTATGGAAAGATTATTATGGTAACAATAGTGAGGGACAGAGATACCTAAATTTATTAAATAAGCAAGTAAAGATACCTTGTTTAATGTTGTTAAATTTGTTTTTGACATTTTTAAGTTAGTAAAAATAGGAAATGTAGCTTAATTGGTTAAAGCGCCGACCTGTCACGTCGGAGACTGTGGGTTCAAGTCCCATCTTTTTCGATTCTAAACTTTTAGATTCTGATTTTGTATTTTAATTGGGTCTAATGCAATATCATCTCTCTGTTCATAAAAAACCGATAAAATGGCTAAACCAACTGAGGATTCTGTTGCGGAAAGAACCAAAATAAAGAAAACAAAAATATATCCAACAATATCATCTAAATATAACGAAAATGTGATGAAATTAAGGTTGATAGACAGTAATAATATTTCAAGAGACATAATAGTTTTTAAAATGTTTCCCCGGTTTAATACTAAACCAAGCATTCCAATATGAAAAAGTACTATAGCAGTACCTAATAAATAAAAATTTAATTCGTTTGTAACCATATTTTGAGTACACTGGGATTTGAACCCAGGGCCTGTGGATTAAAAGTCCAATGCTCTACCGACTGAGCTATGTACTCTTAATGATTTGTTTTTCTTATACTGCGAAAAGTAATAAGAAAACAATCATAAGTACGAATAATGCAATAGCCTCTGTTAGGGCAAAACCTAAAATAGCCATTTTAAACATTTCGTCTTTCAGAGAAGGGTTTCTAGAAATACCTAGAATTAATGCGCTGAAAACAACACCAATACCTACTCCAGCTCCTGCTAGTCCAATTGTTGCAATACCTGCTCCAACAAATTTAGCTGCTTGTAATAACATAAGTCATTAAAATATAACTTATGTTATTTCGGAAATTCAGAGCAGCTTAGTTTTTCTAAGAATTACATCTACATTTATTTTATTTTTAGTCAAATATTTTAGTTTTAACAGGTAATTTTTTGCTTCCTGCTTTCAAAGCTTCAATTGCAATGTGTTTTGGAATTCCACAAACTTCAAAGAGAGTTGTACCTCCTCGAACTCTAGCAACCCAATATGAAACAGCTCCTTTACCTTTCCCCATTCGCGATTCGGTTGGCTTAGCTGTTATAGGCAAATCAGGGAAAATTCGAATCCAAATTTTTCCTTTTCGCTTAATTTTTCGAGCTATCGTTCGCCGAGCAGCTTCAATCTGGTGTGCAGTAATCATACCTGCAACTTGAGCTTTCAAACCAAGTTCTCCAAATTTTACACTATTAGATTTAAATTCAAGTTTTTTTAATCGTCCTTTTCTTGCTTTTTTATATTTTGTCTTCCTTGGTTGTAAAAACATTTTTAGTACAATATTAATTACTTTTCAACTACCCAGACTTGAATACCATAACTTCCGTTTGAGTTATGTATTGTTGTTTGAGAATAATCTAACTTGGCAGATATGCTTTGAACAGGAACATCACCAATAGTTATTATTTTGTGTTTAGCTCGAGGAACTCCATTTAAACGCCCTTTTATAACAATTTTAACTCCTTTTATCTTTGATGGTTTTGAATTGGACAAAGCAGTTAATGATTGTTTTAAAAAAGATAAAAAGAATTTTTGTCGCTTAATTTTTTTTAACTGAAAGGCAATGAATTTAGCTAATAAATTAGCAGAATTTGAGTTGTATGCAACATGAAATAGAACTTCAATACCTTCTCTTAAAAAAGGTGTATTTCTAAATTTCTGAAGAGACATGAAAATCTTATCTTGCGAAAATTTCAAAAAATATAAATCTTTATTTATACAACAAAAATTTAACGCTATATTCAATTTATTATTACTAAATAAATTTAGTACTTCAAAAACTTGATCGAAAATTCCATTAACATTAAAATTTGTATCGCTAAACTCATTTATTTTCTTTGTCCTAGAACCAAAACCCTGTTGTAAAACTGGTTTAATTGAAGATGAAGAGTTCAAATATTGTTTTAATTTATATAAGCGAGAAGAATCAGTGGAAAAGTTAATGGTTTTGTTGCTAGATAAAAAGTGTGTTGAATCTGTTACAGAATTACGCAAATTTTTCACAACTTTTTTATTACCTGCACCATCTTTAATCGTTAATCTTTCTGTAGTTTCTTTTTTGTCTACTGCGAAATCAGAAGTAACAAAATAAGAAACATACAAATTTAATGTTGAATCATTATAATGTTGTTTATAATCGTGTAAAATAATCCCATATGTCTCTAAAACTCTGTCAATGTAATTTCTTATTTCTAAATCTTTAAAAACATATAAAGGTAGTTCATGATTTTTTTTTTCAAAAAATTCGGTTTTCCAAGTTTTATTAACACCAAGTCTGAAAATTGTTGGATTAATCTTTTGTCCCATTTAAATCTTAATTTTTTTTCTTTTTTTTTTTGAAAACAAACCTTTCTCGTGTAGGCACGAACTCACCAATTTTATGACCAATCATTTCGTCTGTTATGCTAAGTTTTACAAAAGTTCGTCCTGAGTGCACATTGCATGTTAAACCAACAATTTTTGAAGTTATTTCGTAATTTCGAGGTAACATAACAAGTTTCTCAGTTAAATCATATTTTCTTAAGAATGGACCTTTCCATTTTGATCTTTTCATCGATTATCTTTTTTTAATAATAAGTTTATTTTTAGATCTACTAGTTTTTTTTTTATGGTTTGACTTACCCCAAGGTGTTCGTAAAGTACCAGATTTTTTCCCTTCACCACCACCATGAGGGTGATCCACTGGGTTCATTGCAACACCTCTGACAGTTGGTCTTTTATTCCGCCAACGCGATTGACCTGCTTTCCCAAGTCGTGTTAGAAAAAATAATTCTTTAGAAACCTCTCCAATTGATGCGAAACAGTTAGGTGAAATATACCTTTGTTCACCAGAACTCAGTTCAATAATGCAGTATTTTTCAGTTTTTTCTTTTATAACCGAAAATGTTCCTGCTGATCTTGATATTTGACCCGAACTTGCTAAAGTTGGAGCAATATTGTGTATAGGTGTTCCAATAGGGATATTAGCAATAGGTAATGAACTACCTAAACTTGGTGCTGCTTTTAGGCCAGATTTTACAATATCTCCCACTTTTAAATTTTGAGGTGTTAAAATATAGTAAAATGTTTTGTCCATAAAATCAAATACTGAAGAAATATACGAATTTCTGTTAGGATCATGTTCTATTGTACAAACAATACCGGTAGAATTATATTTTCTATTAAAATTGATTTCTCGATACCTCTGTTTTACGCCTCCTCCTTTATGGAAGACAGTGATTTTGCCAGAATGGTTTCGACCACTTGAATTTTTTTTTCCTGTAATTTTACTTTTTAACAAAGGTTTTTTACTAATATTTAAACTTTTGTTATTTAATTTAATTAGTTGCCGCCGCGAAGCGCTCGTGGGCTTTACTTTTTGTAACATCATTTTATAAAAAATAAATACGTTTTTTTATGACTTTATCAAATACATTGTTCAATAACTTAACAAACAAGTTAAAACTAGAAACTTCTTTACTTCAAAAAGAGAAGTCTTACGTAAGAAATTTGTTAGATCAAACTACTTATTTAAAAAAATTAAAAGAAAATAACTCTAGAGATCTTAGCGCAAAAAAATTTGCTATTAACGAAAATAAAGAAGCGAACCTTCAAGATTTCGTTGTAGCATATATAATTAGTATTTCTTTTTTAAAAGCTAACACAACAATTCATGTTTCCGATACCAAAGGAAACCTGAAACTTTTTTACTCAGCAGGTTCTGTAGAATTAAGCGGAAAACAAAAAAGGAAACGTAGAATAGCTATTTCCAAATTAATTTCTTTAGTTTTAAAGAAAGCTAATTTTCTAGATCAAAAACCAATTGCTTTGCATTTAAACAATGTAAATTTTTACAAGAATTTGATTGTTCGCAAATTAAAACGAAACCTGTATATAAAAGTGGTTAAAATATTAAACCAAACACCTTATAATGGTTGTCGAAAGAAAAAATTGCGACGAAAAAAGTACACAAAACGATTCAAATAAGCTTATTGAGCTTATCGGAGAAATGGCTGAGCGGTTTAAAGCGGTAGATTGTAAATCTATTGAGTTTTCTCATCGTAGGTTCGAATCCTACTTTCTCCTTTTTTATTTTTAACGAAATATGGCGCAGCTGGTAGCGCGCCTGCTTTGGGAGCAGGAGGTCATGTGTTCAAATCACATTATTTCGAAACTGTTTTTTTTCGTGTTAACACGTAACTTGTTTTTAAATGTTGGTCTAACGAACCATATAAATTGAATACACTTTTTTTATAAGAAAAGTCATTCAATCCTTTTAACTGTGATGTTGAATATATCTTATTATTCAGTTTCACAGAAATCAGCTTAAACGAAGGTTTCAAATTCTTTTCCATAGAATTCAGTTGTAACTCCGTTGTTTTGTAATTTGAATTAATAAACAAAACAAAACTACAAACGATTGGCCTTATGTTTGTATATATCGAATTTTTGAATAATTTCAATGTGATACCGTTTAAAGCTTTTGAATAATTTAATTTTAATTTTTTTAAATTTTGTTCTGTGTAAGTCCACTGATTTAAATCTAATTTGGCCGAATGGAACCAAAGAAAAAAACCATTAGTTTTAAAGAAATTTTTTAGTTTAACATTTTGATAGTCTTTTGAATTAAAATCCATTTAAAAAACAATATGAAAATCTAGGCTTAGCAGGACTCGAACCTACGACAAAGCCGTCATGAGCAGCACGTTCTACCAACTGAACTATAAGCCTGAAAAAATTAAAAATATTTTTTAATGAGAATTAGTATAGGACAAATAATTATATTACTGTTAATCAGTTTTTTACTATTTGGAGACATCCAAAATTTGAAAAATAAACTAAAAGATCTTTTAAAAAAAATAAAAGAATTTCTGGAAAAATAAAACCAGGAAAAAAGGGACTTGAACCCCTGACCTTCGGTTTTGGAAACCGCTGCTCTACCAACTGAACTATTTTCCTAAATAAAAAATTCCTATGTCTTTAAAATAAAAATGTTCCCTTGTTATCAATATTATTTAGAAATAAAAAATCGAATTCTACTATTACTTTTTACCTGGGCATCTCTTTTAATTGTTTGTTATCATTTTAAAGAACCTCTTTTATTTACATTCATAGATTCAAACAAATATTACAATACTGTACCATATTTTATTTTTACGAATGTAGATGAAATATTTTACGTATACTTACGATTAGTTTTTTTTATTGCAAATCAAATTACTTTTGTAATAGGACTTTATCATGGATTAATGTTCCTTGCATTAGGACTATACCATTCAGAATACAACCAACTAAAATCGATAGTAAAAATTTTTATCGTTACTTGGTTATGTTCAATTATCCTCTTAAAAAAAATCGTAGTACCTTTTAGCTGGTCATTTTTTTTAAGCTTCCAAGAAACTAATGATCATTTGCAACCTGCTTCTTTTTTCTTTGAAGCACGGATTCTGGAATACTTTAATTATTTTACAAATTTTTACTACATTTGTATGGCAAACTGTCAACTTTTAGCTTTAACAATACTCTTCCTAAACAACGTGAGTGAAAAAATTGGTACAGTTAAAACATTTAGAAAACTTTTTTATTTGATATTTATATTATTTTCAACAATAACAACGCCACCCGATATCTTTAGCCAAATTATTATGAGCTCAAGCTTAATCCTGATTTATGAGTTGCTAATTTTCGTTAAATATATAAAAACTTAGTTAGGTAACCAATTGAAACTAATAAGAATGCCTACGGTAAACATTAAATAACCAATAGCAAGAGGTAGAAAACATTTCCAACCTAAATGCATTAATTGGTCATATCTATAACGTGGTAGGGCAGCTCGAGTTAGAATAAAAAAAATTGCACCAACAGCAACTTTTAATGAAAACCAAAAACTCCCTGGAATAATAGTTAAAGGAAAAATATCAAAAGGTGGAAGCCAACCTCCAAAAAAAAGGATAGATGATAATGCACACATTAACAACATATTAGAATATTCACCTAAAAAAAACAAAGCAAAAGTCATCGCAGAATATTCTACATTATACCCTGACACTAACTCTGCTTCCGCTTCAGGTAAATCAAATGGGTGCCTATTTGTTTCCGCTAACATAGAAATATAAAACATAACAAATAATGGAAACAACGGTACAAGAAGCCAAACTTCTTTCTGAGCTAAAACTATTTTACTAAGGTTCAATGATCCTACACAGACAGCTATACTTAATACAATAAAACCAATTGAAATTTCATATGAAATCATCTGTGCTGTAGACCTTAAAGCGCCAAGGAAAGCATATTTTGAATTACTAGCCCAACCAGCAAGAATAAGACCGTAAACATTTAATGAAGAAATAGCGAATATGTATAAAATACCAAGATTAACATCCGCTAATACTACAGTATGAGAAAACGGAATAACACCCCAACCAATTACACTTAAAATAAAAGAAAGAACAGGCGCTAATAAAAAGATACCAAGATTTGAGTTACTGGGTAAAATTGTTTCTTTAACAAGTAACTTTAACCCATCAGCTATGGCTTGAAGTAAACCAACAAAACCAATTACGTTAGGTCCACGCCGTCTTTGAATCGCTCCCATAATTTTCCTTTCTGCTACGGTGAAAAATGCAACAGCTAACAATAATGGGACAGTAGTACTAAGAATTTTTAATAAAGTTATTAGAATTGTAAATAGCATTTTAGGCTAAAACCGGATTTGAACCAGTATTTTAAGATTTGCAATCTCGCACATTACCATTATGTTATTCAGCCTGAAAAAGGTAAAGTAGACTACAAAATTGATAAAGACAGAGTGGGATTCGAACCCACGGTATCTATTAAATACAACAGTTTTCAAAACTATCGCCTTAAACCGCTCGGCCATCTATCCTTTAATCAAACTTTTTTAGGAATCTTAATAAAAAACCTTTAAAGCCTTAAAGCAACTGAAGGGATTTGAACCCTTAACTTTGACCTTGGCAAGGTCACACTCTACCAATTGAGTTACAATTGCACGGGCGTAAATTAAATAAGCGGCACTTTAAAAGAGTGTAATAAATACATCAATTCTTTTTTATTTCTAGCATTTGTAATTAAAATGATATTTAATGGAGGAAGGTTTGTAAATAAATAAAACTGTTTTTCTAATTCTTCAAAATTAATCAAATCCACTAACGTTAAAGAGAAACTCTTGGGTTTTAATTTTTTAGACACCTTAACTCCTTTAAAATCTTTTAAATTTGGAAAAACTTGTGTTAAAAGTTTTAAAAAAAAATTGTACATTTCAATTTTTGTTAATATTACAATGCAACCAACAGGATGTCCTTTTCTAACTTTTAACATGATATTTGGCCGTTTAGCCTTTGTAACAGTTCCTTGCTTGGTAGTCATTAGCTCTAATGCTGAAAGAGATGCTGCAATATTCTTAATTTCAAAACTTTTACACCCAAAATTCAAAACAATTTTTTTTAATTCGGGAATATCACCTAAATTGTGATAGGAAAATTTATTTATTAAATCATATCTGATTACTTTCTTATAATAATTTTCTAAAAGATTCATTTTAAATTAAACCAATAGATAAACTGACAAATTTCATAAATTTTTTTTTCTTTAATATTTTGGGTATCGGTCCTAAAATTCTAGTACCTATAGGATTACCTTGTTTGTTTATCAAGGTGACAGAGTTTTCATTTAAAGCGAACGAAGACCCATCTTTTTTCTTATACTGGGTTTTTGTTCGGATAACTAAAGCTCGGAACACTCCACCTTTCAAAACTTTCGATGTTTTTTTCGATTTGTTCCGTAATTGTTGAACGGAAACAACAATTATGTCTCCTAATCTAGCATATCTTTTTTTAAATCCTCCCAAAACTTTTATACATTTAACGGTTTTTGCGCCTGAATTGTCAGCGACTTTCAAAATAGTTTGTTGTTGTATCATTTTTCGTACAAAAAATTATTGCGTTTATAGCTCAATTGGATAGAGCGTTGGATTTCGGTCCCAAAGGTTATAGGTTCAACTCCTATTAAACGTAAACCTTGTATTACCATTTAAATTTAGATAAATAGCGTTTATTTAACAAAATTTGAGTTTGAAGTTTAGTTTTTTGTTCGATAGATTGACTCTTTAACGAAGACGAAGCTAAAATTTCATTTGCCAAATTTTTATAAAAATTAGTAGAACGTTTATTTTTCTGAACTGTATTTTTGATAAATTTTAAAGCAGTCATAATTCGAAGCGAATCTTTAATAATAAAAGAAGGAGTAATTTTCGTTGATTTTCTTTTACCTTTTTTCATGACTTGTTCATTTAATTTAAAAGCTGAAGTAGTATTAATAACAGCTAATTGAACTAAATTCTGAAAATTCTTTTTCGAAGATTTCTGAAGCAACTTTGAAGACTTTAGTAAAATCTTTTCGCAAGTATGCTTTTTTCCGTTTTTCATAAATACATTAACAATTTTATTTTTAAAAACTATTACTTTATTTTTTCTTAATCTCATTATACGTACTTTTTAGCTTTTTTTGTCCCATATTTAGATCTGGATGTTCGTCTTGAAGACAGACCAGCAAAATCAAGTTTTCCTCTAACCAAATGATATTTAATACCTGGTAAATCCTTAACTCTGCCACCTCGAATAATAACTGTTGAGTAAGCCTGTAAGTTGTGCCCTTCACCAGGGATGTAAGCGTATACCATTTTATCGTTTGTAAGACGAAGCTTAACAATTTTTCTTAAAGCTGAATTCGGCTTTTTAGGAGTTCGTAATACTAATTTACTACAAATTCCTTTTTTTTGAGGACATTGATTTAAAGCTGGCACTTTATTTAACTTTTTTTTTTTTTTTCGACTTTTTTGTTTTTTGCAAAGTTGATTTATAGTTGCCATATTAAAAATTTAATGTAATTTTTACCAAAAAGGGGACTTGAACCCCTACTCCAAAAGGAACTAGAACCTAAACCTAGCATGTCTACCAATTCCATCATTCTGGCAAACAAACATTTTTATGATATATTACTCGTTACCGGACTTGAACCGATACTCTAAATAGAATCAGATTTTAAGTCTGACGTGTCTACCAATTCCACCAAACGAGCAATAAGTATAAATAACTTTTATTATCAGTTTTTTTTGCTAAAAATAGCAAAATTTTGGAAAATCATAAGGGTTTACCTGAAACGGCCTTTATAGCGCTTACCCACACGTGGTTAAATAAAGGGAATTTTCCGGAAATTTACTAAAAAAATAACTTTATGGAATAAAATTGTGGAGATAATCGGATTTGAACCGATAACTTCATGCTTGCAAAGCATACACTCTACCAATTGAGTTATATCCCCGGTATTTAAAAAAAGAAAAATTTCCAAATTAAAAATTACTTCTTTTTTCTTACTATAACATCATAACTGAATAAGTTAGGTAAAAAAACTAAATCAAGATTTAACGAGTTTTCTTTAAAAAGTTTTTTTGCTCTAAACTTTAAAACAGTAATAACATCTGGTAATAAACGTAGTGCAATAAACGAATAGTACAGAACAGCACTCACTAATGAACTAAATAAAACAGTAGATAAAGTTGAAAAATCAAGCTGCGGTATTTAAGTGTTCTTTTCAGGTTGGACTTGAACCAACGTCCTGGTGGTTAACAGCCACTCGCTCTACCACTGAGCTACTGAAAAAATAATTAACCCTTTTTGATATTCGCAATTACAGAATCTATATTTAAATAATGATTAAATACAGGCATCAAATTTGAATCATTTTGATGAGCAAATAAAATCTGCAAGGTTTTATAATTAACTAATAAATGTTTCGGTGGTGTAGGCCAAAAATTTGATCTGTCTATACTTCTTTTCACTAAAGCTCTTGATTTTTTATTATGAGCAATCTCAACTAAATCATTTGTGTTTAAATGATAAGACTTAGTTTTTACAGGTTTTCCATTTACAAGAACATGACCGTGTAAAATCAACTGAGATGCTTCTTGAATACTCAAACTGAAATTTGCTTTGTGTATAACAGTATCTAATCGACTTTCAAAAAACTTTAAAGTAACATGTCTATAATCAGGAGAATTAGAATTACCATAAGTTTTCGTCTTAATAGATTTCAAAATCGATTTTTTTAGGTAGCTTTTTTTTAAGCCACCGTAAAAAAGGCTAAAAGTTTTTCTTTGATGTAAATTGTTCCTGAATTTTCGCTGGAACGAATTACCTCTACTAGCAAATTTTGAAACTGACAGTTGAAATTGGTCTCTTACTTTAAACCGTTTAAAAAATTTTAGTTGATTTTGTAGGGTTTGGTTAAATCTTTGCCATTTCTGTTTTTTAAATGTAAATAGTTTAGTACGATTTTGAACATTTTGTCTTAACCGTAGGAATTGTTTATAAAAAGGTTTATGCCGTTTTTTGTATTTCATATATCCGTTTAGAATAAAAATATTTTATTGTTACTAATTAAACGCGGTTAGAAGTCATTTTTCCTGGGGTTTTAAAGAGGAAGTTTAAACCAATAAAAAAAATGTTTTTATTTGAAACATTTTTAAAATTTCCTTCTACTCTATAAGACGCAGTATTTAATGTATTTGAATCAGTACCAAAAGATACAAGAGGAATTTTTGCTACTTCTGCTTCTGAAAATATGATTTTACTTTTATCATGTTCAAATAATACAATTAAATCTAACCTCTTTGTTAATTTTGGTAATAAAAATCTTGACATCTCTTTTAACTGAATTTGAGTAGAATTTCTCCCACTTTTTAGAGATTTCCAATTAGGATTAGAGATCATCCCTTGAACATCAAAAGTTTTGGGAATTGCAACATGCCTCGTATATTGATTTATTCTGGATTCTAATTTATACGGAAGGCCTACAAATAAGATACGTTTCTCTATTTGGTGATACCGAAAAATAATCTGCAAAACTTTTTTGATATCGACAATAATTTGATTCAAATTTGAATCAATTAGATTATCAAATTTCATTTTTTTGATAGGCTGTTCGTAAACTTTGGATCTTAACAAATTTAGCTTTAAAAGCTGTTTTATTTTAACTTTTTTTATTTTCATTTAAATTTTTTTTCCTTTTTTTAAAACTATTGTTTCTTGATCGTGTAAAATACCTTTCCCTTTATAAGGCTCTGGTAACTTACAATCCCTTATTTGTGCAGCTGTCTGAGTTAATAAATCATACGACTTATTACCTTGGAGAAATATCTTAGTAAATTTCAAACTACTACTAGTTAAACCTTCTGGAATTTTGAAATAGATTAAGTGACTATACCCAAGCTTGAAATACATTTGATTAGATAATTTTTCGTAAGGAAATGCACGATATCCTACACCAACCAAATTCAATTTTCGAGAAAGCACATAAGTCACTTCAGTTAAAACTTGTTTAATCTTGGCAATCGTAGTGCCTTGAAGTTTTTTACTGTTTTTGAAACCTGTTATTGACTTTTTGTCTACAGGAAGCGAAGTTGCAACAATTAAGTTTGACGACGGGATTAAAAGAAGCTTAATTTTTAAATTTAACGATTTTGTCGTTAAAGGACCAATGAAAGTAATTAAATTTTTTTCATCACAATACAGAACTTTAATATTTTTAGGAACTTTAACAGAATATTTTTTTTTTGAGTTTTTCATCTTTAATTGATTATAGCAAGGGGCTCTCCCCCAAGTTTGTCTTTTTTACATTGATTAATTGTTTTTAAACCTTGATTCGTTGAAAAAATTATAAAAGTTTTGCTTGAATCCAGTTTCCAAATTTGTTTAGCCGAATAGTACAATCGCTGTCCAGGCTTCGATAAACATTTCAATGAGTTTATTGCGGGTTTTCCTGTTCGAGTGTATTTTAAAAACACTTCGATTTTTTTATCGTTTAAGGCAAAAGTTCTATAGCCTGAAATAAAGCCTTCATCCCAAAGAACTTTTAAAAATGATTCACAAATATTTTTTTTTGACTCTAGAATAACACTTTTTCTTGCCATTTGACCATTATTAATATTGGCAAACATGTTCCACAAATAGTTTTTCATGTTAAATTAAGATGTTCAAAGGCAGACTCGAACTGCCGTCACAAGGATTTTCAGTCCTTTGCTCTACCTACTGAGCTATTTGAACGGTATAATTTTAATTATACAATAAAATAAAAACTTAGTGTAATGCTTCACTATCGTTAAGATAAATACATGTTAAAGTCACAAACACATAAGCTTGAATTAGTGCAACAGCAAGTTCTAAACCCATTAAAATTACTAAAATTAATAAAGGGATAATAAACATTAATGCTGTTAAGTTTTCTACTAAAAGCATACTCCAAGAAAATCCAACAATAACTTTTAATAGTGTGTGACCTGCCATTAAATTAATGAACAGTCGAACACCTAAACTAATAGGCTTTGCGATGTAAGAAACTAATTCAATAGGAACTAACACTAAAGCTAAAAAGAAACCGGTATTAGCTGGTAAAAATAATGAAAAAAAATCTAAACCATGCTTTTGAAAACCAATTATGGTCATACCAATAAAAATTGAAAATGACATGAAAAAGGTAAGAGTAATGTAACTTGTTGTAGTAAAACTGTAAGGAACTAAACCGATTAAATTATTGGTTAAAATAAACATAAATACAACACTTAAAAAAGGTAAATACTTTTCACTTCCTGTTGTAATAATGTCTGATAAAAGCTGAGTTACCAGAGCGTATATTTTCTCTATCAAATTCTGCCAACCGCTAGGAATCACAAAAAATGAATTGGTTTTTACGTCCTTAATTAAGAAAACATAACTCTGTAATGTAAAAAGAGCTAGAAGAGATGCTAATAAAAAATTAGTAAATGATAAATCAACACCTGCAACTACAAAACTAATAAGAGGAGCTATTTTAAATTGATCTAATGGGCTATATAACATTTTACAATAAAGAAAGGAATTGAACCTTTCACTTTAATCTAATATAGTTATTTTTGTGAATTTTAGAAAAAATTCTCTCTAGTTAACTACGTGTGGGTCGGCGCTATAGAGGCCGTTTCAGGTAAACCCTTGTGATTATCAAAATTTTGTCATTTTTATTTGAAACTTTTGACAAAACCAAATATTTCTATCAGAAAAAAGTACCAATTACTTTATTTTAAAATTTACTTATTCCTAATTATTTGCAGTCTCACTTTTTCTACTTGAATAGAACGCTTCGAATACCAAGAAGAAAAAGAAAACAAACGATGCTGCAGAGATATAAGAACCCCAAGAAGCAATTTTATTGAATAAATAAAAAGCATCAGGGTAATCTGGAATTCGTCGAGGCATACCCGCTGCTCCTAACCAGTGCATTGGGAAGAAAGTTAAATTTACACCTATAAAGAAAGTCCAGAAATGGATCTGAGCTAAGATTTCAGAGTATGTAACTCCAGTAAGTTTTTCAAACCAATAGTATAAGCCTCCAAAGATAGAGAACACAGCTCCCATCGACAACACATAATGGAAATGTCCTACCACGTAATAGGTATCATGTAAAGCAACGTCAAGACCTGAATTTGCTAAAGCTACTCCTGTAACACCGCCTACAGTGAATAGGAAAATAAAACCAAGAGCAAATAAAATTGGCGCTCTTAATTCGATACTACTACCCCATAATGTAGCTAACCAACTGAAAATTTTAATTCCAGTTGGAACCGCAATTATCATAGTTGCTGCAGTAAAATATGCTCTGGTATCAATATCTAACCCTACTGTAAACATGTGGTGAGCCCACACGATAAAACCTAACACTCCAATTGATGACATAGCGTAAACCATACCAAGGTAACCGAATATAGGCTTTCTAGCAGCACTAACAACAATGTGACTAATAATTCCAAACCCTGGTAGAATTAATATATATACTTCTGGATCGGGATAGATTACACTCTCACGAGTGTAGCCCCCCACAGAACCGTACAAGCACCTCTCGATGCATACGGCTCTTGACAAGATTATTCCTTAAGTTTCAAAGTGGTTTTATGACATGATCTGTGAACTAATTGTAAGTTATTTACATCTTTTAAACTTGGATCACCAACATCTAATTGAGATACCCTCTTTAAATGGTGAATTTCAAGATTTTCAGAGATAAGATAACCCAAACTTTGTCCACATATACAACATAACCCTTTTTGTTTTTTATACAGCAAACTCCATCTATCAACACTTTTTTCTTTGCTACGCAGTTTTACCACTTTTAAGTTATATTCATTAAATAACGAATCATCAATATAATAAGTAGATTTAACTAAAGCTTTACTGGGGGAAAACATTTGAGCAGGGACTGGCTTGTTTAATTGACTTAATAACAATATCCAAGCTACCGACCCTTTTCGCTTCATCGTATCTTTATTTACAGAATTAAAAGTTCCATGAAATTGCCATGTTCGTCCAGATGGTGTATGGACGCCTTGAAAATAACGGCTTACAAGATTTTTTGTAGAAACTTTTTGGTACTTTCTTCGTAAATAACGCCATATTCTATACCAAATGTAATGATCCAATCTCGAAAATATTCTTAAAGTCCCTATTCCAAAATAATTTCCCCAACCTCGTATTATGGGATTGAGAATATTTACCAAACGATATGGCGAAACATTTAAATTACTCTTTATAGTTTCTTTAATTCTATTTTTAAAAGATTGAACTTTTGATTTAGACGGATAGACATATAACCCGCTTCGAACGAAATTTTTATTATGTTTTCTCTGCATAGTTATTTTAGAAAATCTTTTTTCTAAAATGTAATGGAAGGTGAATCCAAGATAGTCAAACTTTGCGTTGTTTTCCCATTTTAAAACTTTACTTTTTATTGGGTTTTTGTTTAATCCCCGTTCTTGAAGAAAAATATCAATTTTATCACTTATTATTTCAGCCTGCTCTTTATCGTTAACAACTACGATAAAATCATCTGCATACCGAACAATAGAGCTGGTAAGAGTTTTTCTTACAATTGACGAACTTTCGTTATAAGTTAAGCCTTTACTAACGTAATAGTTAAACTTCTCTTCATCAAAAGCAGTCACTTTATTAGGAACAGTTATGTCTTCTAAACCATTTAAAGTAAAGTTAGCAAGTGAAGGTCCAATAACGCTACCTTGTGGAAACCCTGAAATTGAAGTTTCGTATTCACCTTGATAAATTATCTCAACAGATAACCAGTCTCTCAATATGTTAACAAAATTATTTGGAAATGGATAGTTCCTCAATAACCAATCATGATTAACTTTATCAAAGAACTTTTCTATATCAATATTAAGTATATACTTACTGTGTGTAAAGTATCTTTTGTCATTACGACGTCTTTGATGCGCTGGCTTTACACTTAACAGTTTACTTAATAAACCTATAGCCTGATGAGGATTGCGACCTTTTCTAAATCCAAAACTATTATTATCTGCATGTACGTCAATAATAGGTTCAAGAACTTGAACAAACAGTGCTTGCACTATTCGATCCTTAATCGTAAGAATTCCTAAGGGACGTAAATCGTTTTTACCTTTTGGAATATATACTCTACGAATTTGGTCGACTTTGTAGTGTTTTAAATTATTATACTTCAATATTTCTAAGTAATCAAGTAAATTTTCACGCTTTAATGTTAAGTTGTCTACTCCTGGTGTAAGATTACCAGATGATCTGTAGACGGACTCAACAGCAAAAACTCTTAGATCTAATTTAGTTAACCACTCGTCAACTTGTCGTATAACCGTTGCTGAACGGAATCCGTATTGATTAGAGAGCATCGCAAGATATTTTTGCCGTTTCTTAACAAGACTTCGAATTTCCTTGTTAAACTTTAGCATTGGCCAAATACCTTTATCGATGCTTTTTGTAAGTAATGGTGTTAAGTCTTTACTTTCACTTAGAATCTCTTTCTTAAGATAATTAAGATCTCCTTGATTCTCCATTACTTTACCTCTAACATCTTGCCTGCTAGCATTATTTACACTAGCATCTATCTTAATGGACCTATTATTTACTTTACATGAATAATATCTTCTCAAAGAAGAACCATGATAAACAAGGCCATTGTTTATAGGTGATTCATTAAGTACGCACTTTCTCTGCCTTCGTTGCCTTATTGAAGGATTATAAGTTCTCACGTGGTCCGCCCCTTGATCTAATCTTCTTAATTGTTGAAGTAGATTTTTCCTGCATAATGGCACAACTATACAGTACTTCAACATCCTATTTAGGGGGTCATACCTAAATATTTTCCTATACGGTTTGGAAAATAACCGTTCATGTAAACTTTGACTCCTTATATTCCCAATTAAAAGAAATCTTTTAATTACAACTCGTATTTGCTTAACTAGTCTCATCCTAAAATCTGGACTTTAGAGACTCAATTGCAGAGCGTTACGCCGCCCGTGACCAAAAAACCAAAACAAATGCTGAAATAGCACAGGGTCTCCACCACCTGCGGGATCAAAAAAAGTAGTATTAAAATTTCTATCAGTCAAAAGCATTGTTATAGCACCTGCTAGAACTGGTAAAGATAGTAATAATAAAATGGCAGTAATGAAAACAGCCCAAACAAATAACGGAAGCTTGTGGAATGGTAAACTCTCAGTTCTCATATTTACAATTGTACAAATAAAGTTAATTGCACCTAAAATTGAAGCTGCTCCTGATAAGTGAAGACTGAAGATTGCTAAATCCACAGAACCTCCAGAGTGAGATAAAACTCCTGAAAGAGGAGGGTAAACTGTCCAACCAGTACCTACTCCAGCTTCACATAGAACAGATTCAATTAATAATAAAAGTGAAGGAGGTAGTAACCAAAAACTAATGTTATTCATTCTTGGGAATGCCATATCTGGTGCACCAATCATTAATGGAACGAACCAATTTCCGAAACCACCAATTAAAATAGGCATCACCATAAAAAAGATCATAAGTAGCGCATGACCTGTAATCACCACATTGTAAAAATGGTGATTGTAATCTAAAAAACTACCATTAGGTTGCGCTAAAGTTATTCGAATGTAAAGTGATAAAGCTGTTCCTGCAATTCCAGAAATTGCACCAAAGATAATATATAAAGTTCCAATATCTTTGTGATTTGTCGAAAATAGCCATCGAAAAATAAAACTAGTTATTTTATCTAGTGTAGTTGCGTTTGCAGCTATAGCTCCCAT